CAATTCTGTTCTACTTAATCCCCCTTTAATCCAATTTGCATTTCATCCGGGAAAATCCATCTTTTTCTGAACAATGCCTTTCTCATTTGATCCAATAGCCCTCTCTTAGATAGGAACAGATTTGATAAATACTCAAAACTCTCGGATAGAATTTGAGAATGGAAAGATCCATCACTACGGGGTCTAAGCCATCTCTGACGATTAATCAACAATTCGAGGCGCTTTTTTTGTGGTTTCTTGGTAATCCAGCGAGCCCTAGATATACGAAGCTTCATTTTGGCAATACGAAGTTCTTCATCTGTAAATAATTCTCGATATGAAAACACAGAGCCAGGGAACTCATCTGTGGATAGCAAATAGAGCGGATCTGGAGGGTCCCAAATGAATTGGTTTTCTTTAAAAAAGCCTTGTTCGTTGGAAGATCTCAGGATTACACTCTCCGAATCATTCTCTTGAAGCTCATCCTCTTTATCATAAATGATCTGCTTGCCCTGAAATGACCTGTACCCATAGCAATAGGGGTATCCCAATTCCAAAAATTCAATGGGCCTATCCATGCTATCAAGTAGAAAGAACCAAGGGCGCCATATTCTAGGAGACGAAACTATGTGCCCCTCTATCTGTTGCGGCGATTTAAGGATTCCTTCTTCCTTCCCTTCTACCAACTCCCATTCGTCTTTTTCACAGAGAAATCTCTGAATAGCTAAGGGCTTCCTCGGTTCGGGCCGAAAAGGGAATGGCACTCGATCATTATCAAACTGACTGCAATCTTTTTCTGTCCGTGAAGATCCCATCAGAGGGCCTTCTAATGCTAATACTTCTAAAAAGATTCTTAATAGCTCATGAAATAGCTCAGAATCCATCTCATTCTCAAAGAGTATGATCCTATTTTGTCCGGGTACAGAACAAAGATTTCGAGCGACCGATCCGGCAGAACAACTCAAAAGATAAAGAAGTATCGTTAATAGCTTGATGCTCGTTCCAAGTTCGAAGTACCATTTGTACAAAGAAGAATCCCCTTCGTCCATACATGATCTCTTCTTCATATAGATAGATATAGGATCTATGAGGTAATTACTTAGGCAATTACTTAGAAGTACTTTTTGTACTACAGCCCTTCCTATCTGATAGAAAAGGATCCCAGAATCCGGAACCAATCTTATATGGGATTGGAACTCCCAAGTTTGTCTATGAAGAGCGCATCTAATTGTATTAGTGTCTATAATTGATTTCTTCTGTGAAATACTAATCAATAGGGCCTCATTGGTAAGTGGTCCAAGATCTCGTGCACTGGAACCCATGGTTATGGACCCGAATCCGTTCTTTTCCAAGTCAAAGTGAAAACCTCGAGTATACAAAAGAGTGAAAACGTGCTTTTCTTTTTGTGAAATAAAAAACCTTCGTACCTTAATGCACCTATTTAATCTATTCGGAGATATTAGAGTGGGGTCCACTTTTTGGGGAATATGAGTCGATGCAATAACAAGAATATCTCTAGTGGAACATCTTTCAGAGTAGTGCAGGTTCACGAGTAGACCGGCGGCTAAGTAATCCGACTCATTCATATGCAGATCATGAATGTTTGGAATCCATATTATGCAAGGAGAGATTATTTTTGCCAATTCGAAGTCCTCTCTGAATTGCTCGTATCGGTATCTTTCTTGGACCCTGAGAGGATTTTTTGCTTCTTCAGATGATTCCCTAGTTATCAGTTCCTCCTCCTTATCAAAATCGATATCGCCCCTAGCATCAATATCGTCACTAGCATCAATAGTATCAATAATATAGTCCCTACCATCACCTACTCGATTCTCATAGTACGCACTATGCTCCAAAACATCCTCAAAAAAACCCCAAGAGTCCTCCGGCTCAAGCCAACGAAATTTAGGATTGTTATTCAGGAACTCGTTCACAGCTACCCTAATGAAAGGAAGATGGGAGTTTGTCGCTAGGTATTTGACCAAATAGGATCGTCCAGTTCCTATAGAACCTATCACTAAAACCCCCCTAGAGGGGGATAATAAGCGGAGCGAAAAGGGTTTTCCATGAGATGGGAAATGAAAAATATTAGTCCCACACGAATAAGTGATTGTCTGATAATGAGCAAGGAAGACCCGTTTTTCTGCTAAACAGGATGTATTGAACTCATAATTCCATAGAGACTTTTTATGAATGTCAACTAAGTATCGTAAGTAAATTGCTCCCGGTTGTTCAATCATTTGATAACCAGAGTCATTCTTTGATAAATGAGTTGATAAATGATCACTATGAGTCAAACTCAATAGAATTGGATCAATGCTTTTTTTTGTCGTTAACATGAACATTCTGTCGTAGAGAATATGAAAGAATTCTTCCTCAACAATCAAATCACTGTTCACGACCCAGGAATCTATTTTCCCATCCTCGTTCATGTTTTTTATGTTCACGTTTTCTCTTTTTCTTATCAATGAATAGATCTCTTTACTTGTATGACTTAGATGTCTCATATTTCTCGAAAGAG